TCTTTTATTGCCGGTTCTATTCGGGACAGCGACAGCCCCGGGCGTGCTCTATCAAAAGAAAATTCCCATTCAATGCATGAAATGAAGTAGAATAATTTTATGATAATTCCTTATTGACAATATATCTAAATAATAGATATCTGTGTAACAATTTATGTTCTGGGGTTTACATAAACTCATATGTTTTGTTATAATTGAAATTGAGAAATATTTTTTGATTGAAAAATCAATACTGATTCGTTCTGTCTCAATTTGTATTTTGTCATTAGGAAAACACAATTTGAAATTCAAATTCCAGAATCGTTCATGAATTCGAAGTAAGGGGTCAATAGTCAATGGTTCTAATTTCTCGTCTGAAAAATACCCATTTGATTTCTCAATAGAAAAACGAGAGAATGTTTTTAGCATTGTGTATTTTCAGATACTATACAATCAATCATAAGGGATGGATCAAATCCAATCAAAAGGGGTCTTTCTTTTATTTTAGGAAATAAAGGATTAAGGAAAACAGAAGTCAAAATGCAAGTGCAATAAAAATTCAGTAATCCGGGAAAAATTGCATCTATTCTATTTTGTATCATTTTGGCGGCATGGCCGAGTGGTAAGGCGGGGGACTGCAAATCCTTTTTCCCCAGTTCAAATCCGGGTGTCGCCTGAATCACCAAAAAAATCGAAATCATAATCGATTTATTGGATTGGTTTCTCAATAGTGTTTGGTAGAACCCCTTTTTGACTCTGCGACATTAATTCCACTATTATTAGTGAGGAATAATGAAAAAATTCCTTCGTATTTATAGAGATAGGGGACATAATGCACATGGATATAGTAAGTCTCGCTTGGGCTGCTTTAATGGTAGTCTTTACATTTTCCCTTTCACTCGTAGTGTGGGGAAGAAGTGGACTTTAGAAGTACTACTAATTGAGTTCAGGAATCAAACCGTATCGATTGTTTTATAGATCATTCTTTTGAACTATTTAAAATCAAATCTTTGAATTTGGAATCCCATTGGATTCCAATGGAGTAATCTATGATAGGAATCATACTTTTTCAATCAAAGAGATATTTCAGCGATTCCCATCTTTGTACTTCGAAAAGAAAGGGATTCAGATGATTGGAAATTTATTCCAACCTAAAATTCTTCCGAAATTTTCTATTTCAATCAATGGGAATGGGCTCTTACTATCTTTATAGACGGATACTAAGGAAGACCGGACCATTTTTCTTTTTTTTTTTTTATTTCCCTTTTACTCTTCAAAAAAGAAGTCGTTTTGTTAAGCGTATACGCACTTTCTATGAGAAATGATATAGAGATAGTGGTTGTTTAAGGAGAGACTGGGCAATAATAAAATCTTGCCTCGGGCGAGTTACATATCGGGCATTTACCCTTTGGTTTCTATTTTTAGAAAGGCGGTTTATGCTTTATCGACTTATTTCATATCACGGTTCTGACGTTAAAAATAGGCGAGTTTTCCCCTTCCTTATTAGTAATAGGAAAGGAATTAGAATCCTAAGATAAGAATTATTTCAGATTGATCGGAACAAATAACAAATAGATGTAGGAAATTGGGTCTTATGTCAATTCCATACAATATATGGAATATATAGATATGGAATTAATATACACATATATGAAGAGAATATTGTAGATTGATATATAGAAACTTAAGCCTTTATCTTTATTCTAGATTACAACTTTATAGACTAAGAGATAGATAGTATAAAAATGAATTTTTATACTATCTATCTCTTAGAAAATTGCCGATTATAATTATAGTGCGCTCATTTCATTTAAGTTAAGACGTGAAATAGGAATCCCTTTCATTTAACTTTGTCCATTTTTGATAAGAACTTGGAAGGAAAGTTTTATTCAAATGAATTTGAAAATTCAATTGAATTAATCATTTTGACTGACTGTTTTTACGTAAATGATAAGTAGAAAAGCGGTAGGAACTAGAATGAATAGTGCAGTAGCAATAAATGCAAGAATATTGACTTCCATAATCTCATCGGTTTTTTACTTCGCAATAACTCGGGATTTAATCCCCTAGAGATGATAAATCTTTTGTCTATCGTCTGTAAATTCAATGAATGAATTACCTCTTGATGATCTTGAACCGGATCACTATCATGAATAACAATATCTGATCTATCAAATCAACCCATTGTCAAGACTTGAATAGTATAACATAGGAAGTTCTTTTATCCATACTGAATTCAAATTTGGATTCCTGACTCAATTACTCAAAAATTTTATTTATCATCCGTTTCCTTGTTTTTTCTATAACCCACCTTGTGTCTTCCTTGGACAATCTTCTGATGAAGGATCATCAGATTGCCTTTCCACTTCAATTAATTACATAGTTCCAAACCTAACAAACAATAAAAGCGAAATGGAAAAATAGGAAAGCAAAAAGAAATCAAGACTTCTTTTTGCTTTGGGAATGAAAGTATATCCCTCGACATTCTTTACTGGTTCATAGAAAGGGAAAAATGTATTTT